ATAGGATATTTTAAGAAGTGAACATCTTTCTTAGTAGCGGGGTCCGGGGAAAGAATAGGAAAGGTGATTTCACTATATTTCTGACCAGGAACAGGACCTATCACAAGAATATTTTTTTTAGTAGGGCGGTAACTTTGAAAAGCCAGATTTCCTATCTTTTCTTTAATCTCAGGCGAAATACGATCGGGGGGGGCTAGTTCAAACCCCTCGGGTAAAATAAGAACAGCCCCTACATTCAAAGCTCCTTTTTTACCATTAGCAAGAACTTGTTTCACTTGCAGATCATAGGGAATTCGAACAACTGCTTCAAATACAGTATCCGGAAGTACTGCTTGTGGAACCTCGATATCCACGGGTTTATTAGCTAAATGGCAATTGGCACATACAATACGGCCAGTTGCTTCTCGTGGATTTTCATAACCCTGCTGTGCAAAAATGGGATAGGCATTTGAAATGGGTGCCTGAGTTATTATATATATCATTATCATGAGCGATACGGAAATGGATCGAGTAATCTCTTTCTTTATCGACGAAAAGGTTTTTTGAGTTTGCATGGTCCAATCATTGATCCCGAAATTTTCTACAATAAAATTAGGTAGGTCGCTAGTAGAGTTCCCTATCTATAATTTTGCTATTTAATGGAATAATTTTTCTGAAATATTGGAGAAATAGCTTGGCCCGGGTAGAAAGATTAAGTACAATTTTGAATGTTTTGCTTATGTACAAAGTACCAAATATTCTAATTAGGTCGGTCGATCATTTTTCAGTCGTTCATTGAATGATAAATCACTACAAGTGAAGGAGATACACGATTTAAATAACGAAAGATCCAATATTTAAAAATTGTATCTAAAATGACTGGAAAAGTAGAAACAAGACCGGATATAATTTGATCATTATGAGCAAATCCAAAATCTTTGTAGACAGAGCCAATCATTAATTCCCAACCGTGGGGCGAATGGAATCCTATACATAAATCAGTTAATAAAAGAATAGAAAAAGCTTTTATTGTGTCGCTTAAGTTATATAGGAATTCTTGAACCCAAGAGTTAAGAATAACAAGTTCTTCATTACCTAAAATAGAATAACCACTTAGAATAACGAAACAGATTATATTTGTCGAGAAGTGTAAAATTGTATGGATACGATCCTCATTGTGCATCTTGATCAATTGGATCGTTTCTTTGTAGATTTCAACGCGAAGCTTTTGTAAATGCGTTTCCGGGTATTCCTTTATCATTTCCTCCAAACGAAGGAGTTCCTCTAAGTCTATGAATTTTTTTAGAATACTCTTTTCTTGAATATCATTCAAAAAAATTTCGGATTGCCTAATATTCCACCAATTAGTAATCCAAGATTCCAGACTTTTTTTAAATGAGAGAGAGATCCACCAAGGCAAAAATACTATAGATGCAAGATATAGAAGGGAAATGAATACTTTCTTTTTTGCCATTTTTTCGTCTGTGAATTTTTGAAGTTTTAATGAACTCACCCCATGCGTCGACTCTATATGATACTAATATTTCTATCAAGCATAAGTTATATTCCAAGTCATCTAGCCCATTAATCTTAATCTATTTCGGAGTTTTTATTTGTGATGCAGTATAGTGGTTAGTCCTTGAATCTAGAAAGAATACAGAAATAGAATAAGAAAAAGCCCACTTCAAATTAATATTAGTCGGATTTCGAGACGAAAGAACTCCTGTTCTATTAAAAAAAATATCAAATATTTCGAAAAAAAAAATTATGGACACAAAAATTTTCGTTTTAGGGTTATTTCGTATACGTTTACTTTGGCTCGAATAAGCGTTCGGAAGAAACTTCCGTTAACTTATGGTATAGAAAAAAAAGAGGATTCTTGAGTTTTTTCCCTCTTGCAAAGTATTAATTCTTCAGTTTCTTTTTTTCAAAATACTTCAATCGGTACGCGCAAGAAATAGGCCAATTCAGCAGCTTTTTGCTCAATTTCCCGTGGAGTCAAATTCTCATCAGTACGCGTCAAGGGAATGGCCCCCTGGCCTCTGATTTCCATATAAAGGACCCGACGAGCAAAAAGACCCTCTTTATTTTCTATTCTGATGGACTGAATGTCTTTCATAAGGAATCGGAGGAATATGCGACGGTTTTTTCCAGGGAATCCCCAACGAAAAATACACACTATGCCCTCTTTTATATCGAATCGATCATAACCACTACCTACATTCCACGAAATTGTGCACCACAAGTAGGAACTAATAAAAAGACCCGCGATCCCATAGAAAGACATCACGATCCCTTGTGGAAAAAAATGGATTTGCTGAGAAGGAAATAAAGATATAAAATTCCTACCAAAATAACTGGAGGTTCCAACCAATACAAACCCTAATGAACCTAAAAAAAGAATAAGGGCCCAGCCGAAATTACTTATTTTTCGAGATCCCTCTATAAGTTCTATCCATATACGTTCTGATCGCCAACTCATATTCTCACTAGACCTAGTTGCATTTTATTGGAATTGGAA